TGGAGTTCCTTCTTCCATTCTATCCTATTTACTAGTACTGATCATTCATACTGCAAAGCGGTTTTCTTGCTTTTTTTGTGTCAGCTCATGATCTAAACGAGTCGCACATACACCCTAGTACATGTTCCTCGACGCTGAGGACATCCCCGAAGCGCTGGGGATTTCGTGACATTTCGAATTGGCTGTCTTGTATTTCTAATAAGTTGTTTAATAGTTGGCATGTTGAATCATATACATAGCATAATGGGCTGGTTTAGATTGATCCTAACCGGATGATTATCAATTTTGTCTATTTAATAGAATAGTAAACTCGGAGATAAAATATCAAATCGCGGATTTGCACAAAATCCATTTTTTTCATTCAACTGCTACAAGATCAACAATTCCATAAGCTTGGGCTTCTGTTGCTGACAGAAAAACGTCTCTTTCCATGTCTTCAGATACAACCCATAATGGTTTGCCCGTTCTTTGTACATAAACCCTTGTGAGGGTTTCGCGTAGTTTGAGCAGTTCTTCCGCTTCCAGGATAAATTCTCCCGTTTGCGCCTCATAAAAAGAACTAGCAGGTTGATGGATCATTACCCTGATGATAGAAGGGTTCTCTATCCGGTGTGATGAAACGAACAGAAAAGAAAGATAAAGAAAAATAGGAAAAAGATAGAATTGAACAACCGTACGGGCATCATCTTTTGTGCATTGCATACGGCTCTACAATTAAATTGACCCTTACCTTTCGATTCAAGAAAGATAAAAATAGAAGCTATCAGCCCCAGATAGGAGGTAAATGATCAAATTGCCACCCTTCCTTTCGGGGGAGTTCAAAAATACTATGATGGCTCCGTTGCTTTCTATTTTAAAATAGATTCTATTTTTTGTCTTTGATTCAGCAATCCCAAAGTTTCTTTTTGATCCAAGCAAAAAAGTAAAAATCTTGTTTTTTTCGCACTCTTTTTTTTTATAACATAAATCTTGTTAAGAGCCCTTCAGTGTGAAAACAAAAAAAGTTTGTGACGCTGAATTGGACTTCCGATAGATAAGATAAACTCGGAAATACCTTTTATATCATACTACTCTCTCGATATATAATCGAATCTTTTGAAAAAAACAATACAAAAATTTTTCATATCGAACTCGAAGTGCCATGCTATTATTACTTAATATTCATATGGCGAAGGCATAGTTTTCTTTTTTCTCTCAAATTCAAATAAAAAACCTCATTGGCGCCAAGCGTGAGGGAATGCTAGACGTTTGGTAATTTCTCCTCCAACCAGGATAAAAGATCCCATTGACGCAGCTAATCCCATGCATATTGTATGGACCTCTGGTCGCACAAATTGCATAGTATCATAAATAGCTACTCCAGGTATTACCCATCCGCCAGGAGAGTTTATAAACAAATACAGATCTTTGGTATCATCCTCGATACTGAGATATACCATAAGACCAATAAGTTGATTAGAGATCTCGCTATCAACTTCTTGGCCTAAAAAAAGTAATCTTTCGCGATAAAGTCGGTTGAGTAGGGTAAAATTGTATCCCTTAGGAACCGTACGTGCACCTTTTGATGCATACGGTTCAACAAAAATTGCGAAAAAAAATAATAATCAATGTATAGATTCCAGTCCTCTTTCTTTTTTCCTATTCTTTTTCATAGCAGGTTTTTTCTAACTTCTAACGAAAGGGCTTTTTCTTTGATTTTTCAATAAAGACAGATTTTGACTTCTTTTTTTTCTTCCTTATAATAGAAAAAAGCCAAAAACCTTATCAAATTAACTTCTCATTGATGTATTGTTTCATCGAAATTCAATCCAAATTACGATGGTATTTTCTTGTTCCTGAGTGGGCCTCTTTCATCTTTTTAGGTTTATGCTCTACTCCGGGTAAAGATCCGCCCGATTTTGATTTGCACATATAGGACAAATCTTCCCATCACCATTTCTTTTTGTTATGACTTTACAAATAACAAACAGGAATCATTTATGATACACGTAGTAATCATAGAAATATTACCAATTGGGTTTTTTCTAAACGGAGCCTGGATACTTCATTTTTTGAGTCCAACCAAAGCCAACCATAAATTCTTCTAATTAATAAAAGTACTATGAATTCCCCCAAACAATGCATCTAATTGCACTTCACGCTCCAATTTTTTGATGATTCAATTTTTCTTTCTTGGGCGAAACAGAGGATATCTCAATCGGGGGAGAGAACGGGGAAATCCCATATGACCCACTATATCTGACAAGTCGCACTATACGTCAACCCAAGATGCATCTTCCTCTCCAGGACTTCGGAAAGGTACTTTTGGAACACCAATAGGCATAAATTGAAAGAAAAAAGAACTAAATACTATATTTCACTTTGATGTGGAAACGTAACAATATGGTTTTATTGTCTTTAGAATAATAGAATAATAATATTGGCTCTATCATATTTATTTTATGCATAGATTAGAAAAATTCAGAAAGAAAGACAAAATAAATAAAGGAAAGTTTTTACGAATAGGTCCTTCTAATGATAAATAAGGATGAACACGTTGACTCATAGAAAATGGTATCAATCTCCCATTGCGTATTGGTACTTATCGAGTATAGAATAAATCTGTTTCTCTTTGTTCCTACGAACATAATTCTTCCATTATTACGAACAGAATAGAATAAATATTAACCTAACCCTTGTTAGAAAAAAATCCACTGAACAAGGAAGGTCCATAGGATAGTCATAGTATAGTCTTTTCCAATGCAATAAAGTTACGTAGTGTTTATTTTTCTTTGATAAAGGGGTATTTTCCATGGGTTTGCCTTGGTATCGTGTTCATACCGTTGTATTGAATGATCCCGGCCGGTTGCTTTCCGTTCATATAATGCATACAGCTTTGGTTGCTGGTTGGGCGGGCTCGATGGCTCTGTATGAATTAGCAGTTTTTGATCCTTCTGACCCTGTTCTTGATCCAATGTGGAGACAGGGTATGTTCGTTATACCCTTCATGACTCGTTTAGGAATAACCAATTCATGGGGAGGTTGGAGTATCACAGGAGGGACTGTAACAAATCCAGGGATTTGGAGTTACGAAGGTGTAGCTGGGGCACATATTGTGTTTTCTGGCTTATGCTTTTTGGCAGCTATCTGGCATTGGGTCTATTGGGATCTAGAAATATTTTCTGATGAACGTACAGGAAAACCTTCTTTGGATTTGCCCAAGATCTTTGGAATTCATTTATTTCTCTCCGGGGTGGCTTGCTTTGGTTTTGGTGCATTTCATGTAACAGGCTTGTATGGTCCTGGAATATGGGTATCCGATCCTTATGGACTAACCGGAAAAGTCCAACCTGTAAATCCGTCGTGGGGCGTGGAAGGTTTTGATCCTTTTGTTCCGGGAGGAATAGCTTCTCATCATATTGCAGCAGGTGCATTGGGTATATTAGCGGGTCTATTCCATCTTAGCGTGCGACCACCACAACGTCTATACAAAGGATTGCGTATGGGAAATATTGAAACCGTACTCTCCAGTAGTATCGCGGCTGTCTTTTTTGCAGCTTTTGTTGTTGCTGGAACTATGTGGTATGGTTCAGCAACTACCCCTATCGAATTATTTGGGCCCACTCGTTATCAATGGGATCAGGGTTACTTCCAACAAGAGATATATCGAAGAGTTAGCGCCGGGCTCGCAGAAAATCAAAGTTTCTCAGAAGCCTGGTCTAAAATTCCTGAAAAATTAGCTTTTTATGATTATATCGGAAATAATCCGGCAAAAGGAGGATTATTCAGGGCAGGCTCAATGGATAATGGAGATGGAATAGCGGTTGGATGGTTAGGACATCCTATCTTTAAAGATAAAGAAGGGCGTGAGCTTTTTGTACGTCGTATGCCTACTTTTTTTGAAACATTTCCAGTCGTTTTGGTAGACGGCGACGGAATTGTTAGAGCTGATGTTCCTTTTAGGAGGGCAGAATCGAAGTATAGTGTTGAACAAGTAGGTGTAACCGTTGAGTTCTATGGCGGCGAACTCAATGGAGTCAGTTATAGTGATCCTGTTACCGTAAAAAAATATGCTAGACGTGCTCAATTGGGTGAAATTTTTGAATTAGATCGTGCGACTTTGAAATCCGATGGTGTTTTTCGTAGCAGTCCAAGGGGTTGGTTTACTTTTGGGCATGCTTCCTTTGCTTTGCTCTTCTTCTTCGGACATATTTGGCATGGTGCTAGAACCTTGTTCAGAGATGTTTTTGCTGGTATTGACCCAGATTTAGACGCTCAAGTAGAGTTTGGAGCATTCCAAAAACTTGGGGATCCAACTACAAGAAGGCAGGCAGTCTGATACAAAACCACTTTGGTTTCTTTCGCCTCTATTTTTTTGAGGGAATTTTACATAGAGTACTGGAGTGAATTTGAATCACCGCTTTTTGATTCTTGCTCTTTCGAGATGATTACCAAAATAAAAAAAAGAAAAAACAAACAGGTAGGGAAGCTATAATTGTAAACCGCGATCAAATTTATGGAAGCATTGGTTTATACATTCCTTTTAGTTTCGACTCTAGGAATAATTTTTTTCGCTATTTTTTTTCGAGAACCACCTAAAGTTCCAACTAAAAAGACTAAATGATTTTTGATTCTCTCAATTGAAGTAATGAGCCCCCCAATGTTGGGAGGCTCATTACTTCAATTAGTCCCCGTGTTCCTCGAATGGATCTCTTAGTTGTTGAGAAGGTTGCCCAAAAGCGGTATATAAGGCGTACCCGGTAAAACTTACAAGTAAACCAGATATAAAGATGGCGACTAAGGTTGCTGTTTCCATTATGATTATATAATTTCAAGACCCCAACGGATCTATCATAAGATCGTTTATTTACAACGGAATGGTATACAAAGTCAACAGATCTCAATGAATACAATAGGATTTATGGCTACACAAACTGTTGAGAACAGTTCTACATCGGGCCCAAGACGAACTACTGTAGGGAGTTTATTAAAACCATTGAATTCGGAATATGGTAAAGTAG